TTCATCTTCTATCAACAAAATAGATTTTTGTCGTTATAGAACATGAGATTCTATGGGAGCAATAAAATAATAAATAAGTATGAATATAACAAGAGAAAGGAGAATAGTAGAGAAAAAGTTATACAAAGCTATAGACTATATATGAGTGATCCCCACACTCTTTTTTTTTTTTTTCAATTTCATTAATTGAATTTCGTTTGATTAAGGCGAAGTTCCGTAAAAACCTCCGCCTTCTTTGAAATATCATGAACAGTTCCTGTAGGTTGAGCGCCTTTTTCAAGGAAATATAGAATAGCAGGAACATTTGAATAAGTTTGATTCTTTATCGGATCATAAAAACCCACTTTCTGAAGATCTCTTCCTTCTCTTCGGGATCGAACATCAATTGCAACGATTCGATAGACGGCTCATTGGGATAGATGTAGATGAACAATACCCCCCCTAGAAACGTATAAGAGGTTTTCTCCTCGTACGGCTCGAGAAAAAATGATTCGAAGTTATGTCTAGGTATAGAATTCGAATGGCAAATAGATCCATAAAATCATCAAATCCATTAGACTATGATTTAAGTCTTTTTTTTTTTTTCTTCTTTCTCGAAAAAGCAAAAATCATTTGTACTCATAACTCAAGTTGGATAACTCCCAAATAGCTCAAAGAAAACCCTTAGGCATTTCATTTATTGAGTGGTCTCTAACCCCCTTTTTTTGTCTCGTTTAGAATCCATTTGGATTCTTCATTCTGATCTAGTTGTTGAGACAATTGAAAACGGTATTTCCTTGTTCCAGGATCCTTTATCTTTACTTTGAATCATTGGGTTTAGACATTACTTCGGTGATCCTTAATCGTTTCAAAATGGCAGCAACATACCTTTTTTTGTGATTTCTTTCTATCAAAGAATCATAGAACAGTTGATTCACGCGTGCTACACTTTTGATCAAAAGAGTTTTACCAATTCCAACAAAATTTCCTTTTGGATTTGAAACTTGCTCGAATTGGATCCTTTCGATTTCTATATCGAAGATATACTTACGAAGTTATTCCAACTTATTGATTGGCACTAACCCTAGATCCTTGCCCCTGAGAAATGAATCAATCCTTTCTACTCGAGCTCCATCATATCATGTACTATTTACATTACACCCCAAATGGGGGTTCTAGTGGAACAGAACAAAAGATGTCGAGCCAAGAGCACTTTCATTCCTATATAATCTAAAATGGTGGATGGAAGAATCCACAGCTGATCATGTCTTTCAAGTCGCACGTTGCTTTCTACCACATCGTTTCAAACGAAGTTTTACCATAACATTCCTCTAGTTTGGAACCGGTATGTAATTGATTCAATTATGGAATCATGAGTAGTCATTGGTTCAGTCGGTACATAGTAATCCATACTTTTTCCTTCTATCTGGATAGGTAGATATTTTTCTGAAGAAGTCTCAGCAAGAATTCAACTTAATCCCGTATGAATGCAACATTTTTTTTTATTATTTATAAATAACACAAATATAAATAACACGAATAAATAAGTTCTTTTTGAATCTGTATCTTTGAGTGACTCAATAGGATAGATTCACCAATCTCACACGTCTTCAAGTACCAAGGACTCATAAGAAATCATTAAAAATATTTAATTGAAAAAATTTCCTACTTCGACATCATTAGTTGAATAATGTTTTACAGTAAGTACCGCATTTGATTTTGATCATCATAAGAGAGATAAATCCATGTTTCTTTTCGAATTGAACCATCATCACTGATTTAAAGCATATAGATAGATCGAAAAGCAAATCCAATTTCTTTCTGTGGAGTGGATAAAAAAGACTTATATGTAAGGGAAGATTTAGGTCATTATTCTTTCATCTGATTGATAAAATCAGAATTAAAAGAATAGGGGATTTCTGTATCTATCAGAGAAACTGAACAATTGTCACTGGAAGTAATTAAATTATGGATATTCTATGTTAAATATTTGGATCACAAATCTTTTTCACAAAAATCGAAACACCGTTGTCACTGAAATAGAATGATAACAATACATACATACATATAAGCATTTCTTCATTTTATACGTATTTGACTTGCGGTTCAGTAATTTTTCTGTAATCTTTCCATAAAGTAAAGTGAATAGAGTGTCTAAATCACCCCCTGCCTCAATTGTTACATTGATTTCTAATTATTCTCATTAGAGCCAAAGACAAAATGCCTAAAAATGAGGTTCAAAGAAAATACATCTGTTACATATGGAATTGATTGTTAATGAGATTCGGATAGACATAGATATTAAAATTTATACCTTCCATTGCTGTTTAAGTCCTATCTACTCCCCGAATTCTATGGGGATGATGAATATGAATCATAAATCAAAAAAGGATCCTCTTTTATGGGATGCTAGACGAGCTAGTCTAGGTACAAAGACTAAGAGGTCCAGATTAAGTCGTTGTTCCTATTTTTTATTTTACCCTAACCCAGTCGTAAGAGACTTAATCCCGTTGATTGAATT